GCTGGCGTAGCTTACATAAAGCGTGACACTGAAGATGTTAAGACGGGCCCTAGAAAGCTCCGCGTGCACAAAGGCATGGTCCCGACCTTACTATCCACTATTACCCAACTTACACATGCAAGTATCCGCACCCCCGTGAGTATGCCCTCCACTCCCCGCCCGGGAATTAGGAGCGGGTATCAGGCGCACTTTAAACCCCAGCCCAAGACGCCCAGCCAAGCCACGCCCTCAAGGGAATTCAGCAGTGATAAACATTAAGCCATGAGTGCAAGCTCGACTTAGTCAGGGCTAACAGGGCCGGTAAAACTCGTGCCAGCCACCGCGGTTAGACGAGAGGCCCCAGTTGATAGTATCACGGCGTAAAGGGTGGTCAAGGGCTTAAACTTAATAAAGCTAAATGGCCCCTCGGCCGTCATACGCTTCTAGGTGCTAGAGACCCGATATACGAAAGTAGCTTTAATAACCCCCGCCTGACTCCACGAAAGCTGAGGAACAAACTGGGATTAGATACCCCACTATGCTCAGCCATAAACCCAGACATTTAAATACAACTAACTGTCCGCCAGGGTACTACGAGCATTAGCTTAAAACCCAAAGGACCTGACGGTGCCTCAGACCCCCCTAGAGGAGCCTGTTCTAGAACCGATAACCCTCGTTAAACCTCACCACTTCTGGCCGTCCCAGCCTATATACCGCCGTCGCCAGCTTACCCTGTGAAGGATATAAAAGTAAGCAAAATGGACAAACCCCAGAACGTCAGGTCGAGGTGTAGCGCATGAAGTGGGAAGAAATGGGCTACATTTTCTTATGAAGAACACTACGAATGTGCAACATGAAACAGTGCCTGAAGGAGGATTTAGCAGTAAAAAGGAACAAGAGTGTCCTTTTGAACCCGGCTCTGAGACGCGTACACACCGCCCGTCACTCTCCCCTGTCAAAATGCAATTATTATACCTAATGCAAAAGCACTGACAAGGGGAGGCAAGTCGTAACATGGTAAGTGTACCGGAAGGTGCACTTGGATAAACCCAGGGTATGGCTGAGATAGTCAAGCATCTCACTTACACCGAGAAAACATCTATGCGAGTTAGATTACCCTGAGCTAAACAGCTAGCTCTAACACTTAAGCACCTCACAACATATAATAAATACTCTAAATTTATGAACTAAATCATTCTTTTACCTAAGTATGGGAGACAGAAAAGGTTAAACCTGAAGCAATAGAAAAAGTACCGCAAGGGAAGGCTGAAAGAGAACTGAAACAACCCATTAAAGCAAAAATAAACAAAGACTAAACCCTGTACCTTTTGCATCATGATTTAGCAAGTATCCCCAAGCGAAGAGCCCTTTAGTTTGGGACCCCGAAACCAAGTGAGCTACCCCGAGGCAGCCTGCATAAGGCAGGGCAAACCCGTCTCTGTGGCAAAAGAGTGGGGAGAACTCCGGGTAGGGGTGATAGACCTACCGAACTTGGTGATAGCTGGTTGCTTAAGAAATGGATAGAAGTTCAGCCCCGGACTCCTCTAATCAAAATAGATTTTTATAGATGACTAAGAGCAAGACACGGGAGTTAGTTAAAGGGGGTACAGCCCCTTTGACAAAGGAAACAACCTTTTCAGAAGAATAAAGATCATAATTAACAAGACTTACCGTTTTAGTAGGCCCAAAAGCAGCCACCTAGCCAGAAAGCGTTAAAGCTCAGACAGACAGCAATCTATTATACCGATAATTAAATCTTAATTCTCTACAACTATTAAGCTAATCCATGCCCGCATGGAAGAAATTATGCTAAAATGAGTAACAAGAAGGCCCGCCCTTCTCCCAGCACAAGTGTAAGTCAGATTGGACAACCCACTGAATATTAACGAGCCCAAATTAAGAGGGTAGTGTGAACCACATAAACACCAGGAAGACCCCACAACTTAAGCATCGTTAGCCCCACACCGGAGTGCATCTCAAGGGAAAGACTAAAAGAAGAGGAAGGAACTTGGCAAACACAAGCCTCGCCTGTTTACCAAAAACATCGCCTCCTGCAACTTTCTATGTATAGGAGGTCCAGCCTGCCCAGTGACTACGGGTTCAACGGCCGCGGTATTTTGACCGTGCAAAGGTAGCGCAATCACTTGTCTTTTAAATGAAGACCTGTATGAATGGCCAAACGAGGGCTTAGCTGTCTCCCCCTTCTAGTCAGTGAAATTGATTTACCCGTGCAGAAGCGGGTGTAATTATACAAGACGAGAAGACCCTTTGGAGCTTAAGGTACAAAACTTAACCACGTTAAACAAATTTATAAAAAATATAAACTTAGTGAGATGCAAAGTTTTACCTTCGGTTGGGGCGACCACGGAGGAAAGACAAGCCTCCAAGCGGACAGGGCCAACACCCTAAAACTAAGAGGGACACCTCTAAGCCACAGAATATCTGACCAATAATGATCCAGCATAAAGCTGATCAACGGACCAAGTTACCCTAGGGATAACAGCGCAATCCTCTCCCAGAGTCCATATCGACGAGAGGGTTTACGACCTCGATGTTGGATCAGGACATCCTAATGGTGCAGCCGCTATTAAGGGTTCGTTTGTTCAACGATTAAAGTCCTACGTGATCTGAGTTCAGACCGGAGCAATCCAGGTCAGTTTCTATCTGTAACGCTACTTTTCCTAGTACGAAAGGATCGGAAAAGGGGGGCCCATGCTCTAAGCACGCCCCGCCCCTAATTAATGAATACAAATAAAGTAAATAAAGGGAGGGCAAAACCCCCACCACCTAGATTAGGTCATATTGGGGTGGCAGAGCATGGTAAATTGCAAAAGACCTAAGCCCTTTTATTCAGAGGTTCAAATCCTCTCCCCAGTTATGCTTGACATTTTAATAACCCATCTCCTCAACCCCCTAGGTTATATCGTGCCGGTCCTCTTAGCAGTTGCCTTTTTAACTCTGCTTGAACGGAAAGTTCTAGGATATATACAACTACGAAAGGGCCCTAACATTGTGGGACCCTATGGACTTATACAGCCCATTGCAGATGGAATTAAACTATTTATTAAAGAGCCCGTACGCCCTTCTACATCCTCCCCCTTCCTATTCCTGGCCGCCCCTATTCTGGCCTTAACACTAGCCATGATACTATGAGCCCCCTTACCAATACCCAGCCCAATTCTTGACATAAACCTAGGAATACTATTTATTCTTGCACTGTCTAGCCTCGCAGTATACGCTATTTTGGGCTCAGGATGAGCATCCAATTCAAAATATGCCCTCATCGGGGCCCTGCGGGCAGTAGCCCAGACAATTTCATATGAAGTTAGCCTAGGCCTTATTCTCCTCTCCCTAATCATCTTTTCAGGGGGCTATACCCTACAGACCTTTAGTGCCGCACAAGAAACTATTTGGTTACTGATTCCGGCATGGCCACTAGCCGCAATGTGATATATTTCTACCCTAGCCGAGACCAACCGGGCACCATTCGACCTAACAGAAGGGGAGTCAGAACTAGTATCAGGATTTAATGTGGAGTACGCAGGGGGCCCTTTCGCCCTATTTTTTCTAGCCGAGTACGCCAATATTCTCATAATAAATACCCTTTCAGTCGTGTTATTCATAGGCTCGTCCCATGTCCATAGCGCCCCCGAACTTACAGCTACTATTCTCATAACTAAAGCTGCCCTCCTATCAATTATATTTTTATGAGTACGAGCCTCATATCCCCGATTTCGGTACGATCAGCTAATACACCTGGTTTGAAAGAACTTCCTGCCCCTCACATTAGCCCTAGTTCTTTGACATATTGCCCTGCCCATTGCACTAGCGGGGCTTCCCCCCCAGCTGTAATGAAGGAACCGTGCCCGAATGCCCAGGGACCACTTTGATAGAGTGGCATATAGGGGCTAAAATCCCCTCGGTTCTTAGAGGAAAGGGGGTTGAACCCTCTCTTAAGAGATCAAAACTCTTGGTGCTTCCTTTACACCACCCTCTAAGATGAAGTAAGCTAAATAAGCTATCGGGCCCATACCCCGGAAATGTCGGTTACAATCCCCCTTCATCAATGAACCCCTATGTACTATTAGTTTTATTGTCTAGCCTAGGGTTAGGAACCACCCTAACCTTCGCAAGCTCCCACTGACTACTAGCTTGAATAGGCTTGGAAATTAACACCCTAGCTATTATTCCACTAATATCCCAACACCACCACCCCCGAGCAGTTGAGGCCACTACGAAATACTTCTTAACCCAGGCCACAGCTGCGGCTGTGATTTTATTTGCAGGGACAACAAACGCCTGAACTCAGGGAGCATGAGACATCAACGGCATATCAGACCCCCTTGCTAACACAATACTTATTATTGCCCTAGCACTAAAAATTGGATTAGCACCAATACACCTGTGAATACCAGAAGTACTTCAAGGACTAGACCTTACTACCGGGCTCATTTTATCAACCTGACAAAAACTTGCCCCCTTGGCCCTAATTATACAAACAGCCCAAAACGTTGACCCCTTATTATTAACAACACTAGGCCTGCTATCCACGCTAATTGGGGGCTGAGGGGGCCTAAATCAAACCCAGCTACGAAAAATTCTAGCCTATTCATCAATTGCCCACATGGGTTGAATAGTTATTATTCTGCAGTACGCCCCTCAGCTGACCCTGCTAGCCCTACTTATATACATCTTAATAACTACCGCAGCATTCCTGGCACTAAAAGTGTTTAACACAACTAAAATTAATGCTCTAGCCACAGCCTGATCAAAGGCCCCCATTCTCTCTGCCACCACTACCCTCCTACTTCTATCGTTAGCAGGCCTCCCTCCCCTCACAGGATTTATACCCAAGTGATTAATTTTACAAGAGTTGACTAAGCAAAATCTGCCTATAACTGCCACAGTTATAGCCCTTGCCGCCCTCCTCAGCTTGTATTTTTATCTACGACTCTGCTACACAATAGCACTCACCATCTCCCCCAGCATAAATAGCTCCACTCTCCCCTGACGAACTAATATTAACCAACCCTCACTGCTGCTAGCACTGTTCTCCACAGCCGCGTTAATCCTGCTGCCCGTTACCCCGGCCATCCTGATATTAACCACCTAGGAATTTAGGATAACATTAGACCAAGGACCTTCAAAGCCCTAAGTAGAAGTTAAAATCTTCTAATTCCTGTTAAGACCTACAAGACTCTATCTTGCATTTTATGAGTGCAAATCAAATGTTTTTATTAAACTAAGGCCTCTCTAGGTGGGAAGGCCTCGATCCTACAAACTCTTAGTTAACAGCTAAGCGCTCAAGCCAGCGAGCATCCGCCTACTTTTCCCGCCGTTAGCCTAGTAAGGCGGGAAAAGCCCCGGCAGGCTATTAGTCTGCATCTCTGGATTTGCAATCCAACGTGCTATTTCACCACGGGGCTTGGTAAGAAGAGGACTTTAACCTCTGTCTGCGGAGCTACAATCCGACGCCAAACGCTCGGCCATCCTACCTGTGGCAATCACACGCTGATTCTTTTCTACAAATCACAAAGACATTGGCACCCTTTATCTTGTATTTGGTGCCTGGGCCGGGATGGTTGGAACCGCCCTTAGCCTTCTTATCCGAGCTGAACTTAGCCAGCCAGGCTCACTTCTTGGGGATGACCAGATTTATAATGTTATCGTCACCGCCCACGCCTTTGTAATAATTTTCTTTATAGTAATGCCTATTCTAATTGGGGGGTTTGGAAACTGACTTGTACCATTAATGATTGGAGCACCAGACATGGCCTTCCCCCGAATAAACAACATAAGCTTCTGACTCCTCCCCCCATCTTTCCTTCTCCTTCTTGCCTCCTCCGGAGTTGAAGCTGGGGCTGGAACCGGTTGAACAGTTTATCCCCCTCTTGCAGGCAACCTAGCCCACGCAGGAGCATCAGTAGACTTAACAATCTTTTCTCTCCATTTGGCAGGGGTGTCCTCAATTTTAGGGGCAATTAATTTTATTACCACAATTATTAATATGAAGCCCCCAGCCATCTCTCAGTACCAAACCCCCTTATTCGTTTGGGCAGTACTCGTAACAGCGGTACTTCTACTGCTGTCTCTGCCGGTCTTAGCCGCCGGAATTACAATGCTTCTTACAGATCGTAATTTAAACACCACATTCTTTGACCCGGCAGGAGGAGGAGACCCAATCTTATACCAACACCTGTTCTGATTTTTTGGGCACCCAGAGGTATACATTCTTATTTTACCTGGATTTGGTATTATTTCTCATGTTGTAGCATACTACGCCGGCAAAAAGGAGCCTTTTGGTTATATAGGAATAGTATGAGCCATGATAGCCATCGGTCTCCTAGGATTTATTGTATGGGCACACCATATATTTACAGTGGGAATAGACGTAGACACCCGCGCCTATTTCACCTCCGCAACAATAATCATTGCCATCCCAACAGGTGTAAAAGTATTTAGCTGGCTAGCTACGCTGCATGGCGGATCTATCAAATGAGAAACACCCCTACTCTGAGCCCTTGGGTTTATTTTCCTATTTACAGTGGGCGGACTAACAGGAATTGTTCTAGCCAACTCATCATTGGATATCGTCTTACACGACACATATTATGTAGTCGCACACTTTCACTACGTTCTGTCAATAGGGGCCGTTTTCGCTATTATAGCGGCATTTGTGCACTGATTTCCCCTCTTCTCGGGCTACACCCTTAATGACACCTGAACAAAGGTCCACTTTGGTGTAATATTTATTGGAGTTAATCTTACATTTTTTCCACAACACTTCCTGGGCCTAGCCGGAATACCACGACGGTACTCTGACTACCCGGATGCATATGCATTATGAAATACAGTGTCATCTATCGGCTCACTTATTTCTTTAGTAGCAGTAATTATGTTCCTATTCATTTTATGAGAAGCCTTTGCCGCTAAACGAGAAGTATCATCAGTAGAATTAACTGTAACCAATGTAGAGTGACTTCACGGCTGCCCTCCGCCCTACCACACATTTGAAGAGCCAGCATTTGTACAAATTCGATCAAATTAACGAGAAAGGAAGGAATTGAACCCCCATAAGCTGGTTTCAAGCCAGCCACATAGCCACTCTGCCACTTTCTTTTGAGATATTAGTAAAAGAAATTACATCACTTTGTCAGGGTGAAATTACAAGTTAAATTCTTGTATATCTTTAATTATTTAATGGCACATCCCACACAACTAGGGTTCCAAGATGCGGCATCACCAGTTATAGAAGAACTTCTCCACTTTCATGACCACGCCTTAATAATTGTGTTTTTAATTAGCACCTTAGTGCTTTACATTATTATCGCGATAGTTTCAACCAAACTTACCAATAAATACATTTTAGACTCCCAAGAAATTGAGATTGTGTGGACCATCTTACCGGCCGTCATTTTAGTTCTAATTGCTCTCCCCTCCCTTCGAATCTTATACCTTATAGACGAAATTAATGACCCGCACCTAACGATTAAAGCCATGGGCCACCAATGATACTGAAGTTACGAATATACTGATTATGAAGATCTTGGCTTCGACTCTTATATAGTCCCCACCCAAGACCTCACCCCAGGCCAGTTTCGACTACTAGAGACAGACCACCGTATAGTGGTCCCCATGGAATCACCTATCCGTATTCTGGTCTCTGCAGAAGATGTCCTACACTCATGAGCTGTACCGTCCCTTGGGGTTAAAATAGATGCCGTGCCCGGCCGCCTAAACCAAACCGCCTTTATCGCCTCACGCCCAGGCGTATTTTATGGACAATGCTCTGAAATTTGCGGGGCTAACCACAGCTTCATACCTATCGTAGTTGAAGCTGTCCCGCTAGGGCACTTCGAAAACTGATCCACACTAATACTAGAAGACGCCTCACTAGAAAGCTAATTATTGGACAAAGCGTTGGCCTTTTAAGCCAAAGTTTGGTGCTTACCGACCACCTCTAGTGAAATGCCCCAACTGAACCTCAACCCCTGGTTTGTTATCCTATTATTCTCTTGAATTATTTTTCTCTCTGTTATTCCTATCAAAATCCTAAACCACATTACACCTAACGAGCTTACACCAGTAAGCCCAGAAAAACACAAGACTGAGCCCTGAGACTGACCATGATAGTAAGCTTTTTTGATCAATTTGCAAGCCCATCTTTTATGGGTATCCCACTAATCTTCATTGCAATTTCACTGCCATGAATTTTATTCCCTACCCCGCCTGCCCGCTGGGTTAATAACCGCCTCATTACACTACAAGCCTGATTTATTAACCGGTTTACGAGCCAGTTACTTACCCCTTTAAATGCCGGCGGCCATAAATGAGCCCTGCTCTTAACCTCCCTTATAGTTTTTCTTATCACTATCAATATACTAGGACTCCTTCCCTACACCTTCACACCTACAACCCAACTGTCACTCAACATGGGACTCGCCGTCCCTCTTTGGTTAGCAACAGTCCTTATTGGCGCACGTAACCAACCAACAATTGCTCTAGGCCATCTTCTACCAGAAGGAACCCCCATCCTATTAATCCCTGTGCTAATTATCATTGAAACAATTAGCCTATTTATTCGACCACTAGCCCTTGGAGTTCGGCTCACAGCCAATTTAACTGCAGGACACCTTTTGATTCAACTTATTGCCACAGCTGTCTTCGTCCTCTTACCTATTATACCAACGGTAGCTATCTTGACAGCCACTGTCCTATTCCTACTCACTCTCTTAGAAGTCGCAGTGGCAATAATCCAGGCCTACGTATTTGTTCTTCTTCTAAGCCTCTACCTTCAAGAAAACGTCTAATGGCCCACCAAGCACATGCATATCACATGGTTGATCCAAGCCCCTGACCACTAACCGGAGCTATCGGCGCCCTACTTATGACGTCCGGCCTAGCCGTCTGGTTCCACTTCCATTCTATAGCCCTAATAACTCTTGGGCTAATTTTACTAATCCTTACAATAATTCAGTGATGGCGTGACATTATTCGGGAAGGGACCTTCCAGGGCCATCACACCCCTCCAGTTCAAAAGGGACTCCGTTACGGAATAATTTTATTTATCACCTCTGAAGTATTCTTCTTCCTAGGATTTTTCTGGGCCTTCTATCACTCAAGCCTGGCACCAACCCCGGAACTAGGAGGATGCTGGCCCCCAACCGGAATTATTACACTGGACCCATTTGAAGTTCCCCTTCTTAATACAGCCGTACTCTTAGCATCCGGGGTTACGGTCACATGAGCCCACCACAGCATCATAGAAGGTGAGCGCAAACAAGCTATTCAGTCCCTTGCACTCACCATTATTCTAGGTTTATATTTTACTGCCCTTCAAGGCATAGAGTATTATGAGGCACCTTTCACCATCGCCGACGGGGTATACGGCTCCACATTCTTCGTTGCTACAGGATTTCACGGCCTACATGTAATTATTGGGTCAACCTTCCTTGCCGTTTGTCTTCTTCGCCAAATCCAGTATCACTTTACCTCAGAACACCATTTCGGCTTTGAAGCCGCTGCTTGATATTGACACTTTGTCGACGTTGTATGACTCTTCCTATACGTGTCTATTTACTGATGAGGCTCATATCTTTCTAGTATTAAATTAGTACAAGTGACTTCCAATCATTTAGACCTGGTTAAACCCCAGGGAAAGATAATGAACCTAATTTCAACTACTACAATTATTACAGTAGCCCTCTCCTCCGTCTTAGCAATAGTATCCTTTTGATTACCCCAAATGGCCCCAGACGCGGAGAAGCTATCCCCCTACGAATGTGGCTTTGACCCCCTGGGCTCCGCCCGCCTGCCTTTTTCATTACGATTTTTTCTTGTAGCAATTTTATTTCTATTGTTTGACCTGGAAATTGCCCTTCTGCTACCCTTGCCGTGAGGAGACCAACTCTGCAACCCAGCCGGGGCCTTCTTTTGAGCTACCATAGTTCTGGTATTACTGACCCTAGGGTTAATTTACGAGTGGACCCAGGGGGGCTTAGAATGAGCAGAATAACAGAGTGGGCTAAAATAGAGGCCTCTGATTTAACAAAAATAGTGGCTAAGGCCCACGAACCCAATTAGAATAAGTTCGCCCGGGGTGTGGTAGTCCAATACAAGACCTCTGATTTCGACTCAGAAAATCGCGGTTTAAATCCACGGCACACCTCTTATAAACATAAATGGGGGTAGTCCAACACGACCTCTGATCCTAACTCAGAATATTATGGCTAAGCCCCATAACCCCCCCCCATGACACCCTTACATTTTAGCTTCAGCTCAGCATTTACTCTTGGATTAATAGGATTGGCCTTCCACCGCACCCATCTGCTCTCCGCCCTATTGTGCCTAGAGGGGATAATACTATCCCTATTTATTGCGCTGGCCCTATGAACACTGCAATTTGAGTCAGTCAGTTTTTCCTCAGCACCAATACTCCTGTTAGCCCTATCCGCCTGCGAAGCAAGTGCAGGCCTCGCACTTCTAGTAGCCACGGCGCGAACTCACGGTAACGACCGCCTACAAAACCTAAACCTCCTCCAATGCTAAAAGTAGTTCTACCAACTATTATATTATTTCCAACAATCTGATTCACCCGCCCAAAATGATTGTGAATAATTTCAACAACCCACAGTCTATTAATTGCCCTTATTAGCCTCACTTGACTAAAATGAACCTCCGAGCCCGGATGAACCGCATCAGGCCCCTACCTTGCCACAGACCCTCTATCAACCCCCCTACTCGTTTTAACATGCTGACTTCTTCCGCTAATAATTTTAGCCAGTCAAAACCATATTAACCCAGAGCCCATTAACCGACAGCGCCTTTACATTTCTCTTCTAGCCTCACTACAAACCTTTTTAATTCTAGCATTTGGTGCCACAGAAATTATTATGTTTTACATTATATTTGAGGCCACTCTAATCCCCACACTCATTATTATTACCCGCTGAGGAAATCAGACCGAACGACTAAATGCGGGTATTTATTTCCTTTTTTATACCCTAGCAGGCTCACTCCCGCTACTAGTTGCCCTCCTTCTACTACAACAATCCGCAGGGACCCTATCCATACTACTGATTCAATATGCTCAACCACTTATACTGCACTCTTGAAGTGATAAACTCTGATGAGCAGCATGTTTAATTGCGTTTCTTGTAAAAATACCACTATATGGAGTTCACCTCTGACTCCCTAAAGCACATGTAGAAGCCCCCGTCGCGGGCTCCATAGTCCTAGCAGCAGTTTTACTAAAGCTAGGGGGCTACGGAATAATACGAATAATAATTATGTTAGACCCCCTCTCTAAAGAATTGGCGTACCCCTTTATTGTCCTTGCACTTTGAGGAATTATCATAACAGGATCAATTTGCCTTCGACAAACTGATCTAAAGTCGCTCATCGCATATTCCTCTGTTAGTCACATAGGCCTTGTAGCAGGGGCAATTCTTATCCAAACTCCCTGAGGTTTTTCAGGAGCGATTACCCTCATAGTTGCCCACGGGTTAATTTCCTCAATACTATTCTGCTTAGCAAATATAGCCTATGAACGAACCCACAGTCGGACTATAATCCTAGCCCGAGGACTTCAAGTAATTTTTCCCCTTGCAGCAGTATGATGATTTATCGCTAACCTGGCCAACCTAGCACTCCCGCCCCTCCCCAACTTAATAGGAGAACTAATAATTATTACAGCCCTATTTAACTGGGCCCCAGCAACTATTGCACTCACAGGGCTAGGAACACTTATTACAGCAGGGTACTCCCTCTACATGTTTCTTATAACACAGCGCGGCTCAACACCAAACCACATCATGAAACTTTCACCCACCCACACCCGAGAGCACCTATTAATAGCGCTGCACCTGACACCCGTTATTCTCCTCGTAGCAAAACCCGAACTAATATGAGGGTGATGTTACTAGTAAGTATAGTTTAACCAAAATATTAGATTGTGATTCTAAAGACAGGGGTTAAAGCCCCCTTACTCACCAAGAAGGGATAAGAATCAATAAGTACTGCTAATCCTTATAAACCATGGTTAAAATCCGCGGCCTTCTTGCGCTTCCGAAGGATAACAGCTCATCCATTGGTCTTAGGAACCAAAAACTCTTGGTGCAAATCCAAGCAGAAGCTATGAATTCCACAACCCTAATTATATCATCCTCACTCTTTATGATTCTCTTGACACTTATTTACCCACTACTAAACTCGCTTGGTCCCCAACCCCGCCCCCCAGAATGAGCAGACACCTCCGTCAAGACGGCCGTCAGCACCTCATTTTTTATTAGCCTGCTACCACTTCTCCTGTTCTTAGACCAGGGGATGGAAAACGTTATTACTAGTTGACATTGAATAAATGTCCAAATATTTGACATAAATGTTAGCCTTAAGTTTGACCACTATTCCCTAGTCTTTACCCCCATTGCCCTTTACGTTACCTGGTCAATTTTAGAGTTTGCGCTCTGATATATGCACTCGGACCCTAACATGGCCCGATTTTTCAAATACCTGTTACTATTTTTGGTGGCCATAATCATTTTAGTTACAGCAAATAATATGTTTCAACTGTTCATCGGCTGAGAGGGGGTAGGAATTATATCTTTCTTACTAATCGGCTGATGATACGGACGGGCAGACGCCAACACAGCGGCCCTTCAGGCCGTTATTTACAACCGCGTAGGAGACATCGGGCTAATCTTAGCCATGGCCTGGCTCGCAATAAATTTTAACTCCTGAGAGATACAACAAATCTTTTTTCTCTCAAAAGATTTTGATATAACAATTCCCCTAATTGGCCTAATTCTTGCAGCAACTGGTAAATCAGCCCAGTTCGGACTGCATCCATGGCTTCCATCTGCCATGGAGGGCCCCACGCCAGTCTCTGCCCTACTGCACTCCAGCACCATAGTAGTAGCAGGAATCTTCCTATTAATTCGCCTCCACCCCCTAATGGAACACAACAAGCTATCCTTATCCATCTGCCTATGCCTGGGAGCCCTAACCACCCTATTTACGGCCGCCTGTGCCCTAACACAAAATGATATCAAGAAAATCGTGGCATTTTCAACATCAAGCCAACTAGGATTAATAATAGTAACTATTGGACTAAATCAACCACAACTTGCATTTCTGCACATCTGTACCCACGCCTTCTTTAAGGCCATATTATTCTTATGCTCAGGATCAATTATCCACAGCCTAAATGATGAGCAAGACATCCGAAAAATGGGGGGCCTTCACAACTTAATGCCCGCAACCTCAACTTACCTGACAGTTGGAAGCTTGGCCCTAACAGGAACCCCTTTTCTAGCCGGCTTCTTCTCTAAGGACGCTATCATTGAGGCCCTTAACACCTCCCACTTAAACGCCTGAGCCCTCGTATTAACGTTAATTGCCACATCATTTACCGCCGTGTATAGCTTCCGGGTAATTTTCTTTGTCACTATGGGCTCGCCCCGATTTCTATCCCTCTCCCCAATCAATGAAAATAACCCACTAGTCATTAACCCTATCAAACGGCTCGCGTGAGGAAGCATTATTGCCGGGCTTGTTATTTCAACCAATCTCCTGCCGCTAAAGACACCCATTTTAACAATACCCCTAGTGCTAAAAACTACAGCCCTTCTAATCACAATTATTGGACTCCTTGCCGCCATAGAGCTCACAGCCCTAACAAACAAACAAATTAAAATTTTCCCAACAAAAACCTCCCACCACTTCTCAAATATGCTAGGGTATTTTCCAACAATCGTTCACCGCCTGTCCCCTAAAATTAACCTCACCCTAGGGCAATCAATTGCCACTAAACTGGACCAGACATGATTTGAAATCTCAGGGCCTAAGGGCCTAGCCCTAACCCAAACAGTTATAGCACAGACCGCTAGCGATATTCAACGAGGAATAATTAAGACCTATCTAACTATCTTTCTATTAACCCTAGTGCTAGGAATTTTAACATCCACTATCTAAACCGCCCGTAATGCCCCCCGACTCAGCCCACGAGTAAGATCTAAGACCACGAGAAGTGTTAAAAGAAGAACCCAAGCGCAAGCCACTAACATTGGACCCCCCAAAGAATATATTATTGCTACCCCACTGACATCTCCCCGCAACATGGAATGCTCCTTTAATTCATCAACCACAACCCAGGAGCCTTCATATCAACCCCCTCAAAAAACCCCTGCAACCGCCATAGCGCCAACGAAGTAAATTAATACATACCCCAACACAGAACCGGTTCCCCAAGCCTCAGGAAAAGGCTCAGCAGCTAAAGCCGCCGAATAAGCAAACACCACAAGTATCCCCCCTAAATAGATTAAAAACAACACCAATGACAAAAAAGAGCCCCCTGAACCAACCAAAATTCCACACCCAACACCCGCCGCCACCACCAGGCCCAAAGCGGCAAAGTAGGGAGTAGGGTTTGAAGCAACTGCAATTAAACCCAAAATTAACGCTACCAATAATAAAAATATAACATAAGTCATAATTCCTGCTCGAACTCTAATCAAGACCAATGATTTGAAGAACCATCGTTGTACTTCAACTACAAGAACAATTAATGGCAAGCCTGCGAAAAACCCACCCACTTATTAAAATTGCTAACGACGCACTAGTCGACCTACCAACGCCCTCCAATATCTCAGTCTGATGAAATTTTGGGTCTCTTCTGGGCTTGTGCTTAATCTCTCAGATCCTAACAGGCCTATTTCTGGCCATGCACTATACCTCAGATATTTCAACCGCATTCTCTTCAGTAAATCACATTTGCCGTGACGTAAATTACGGCTGACTTATTCGGAACCTCCACGCCAACGGCGCATCCTTCTTCTTCATCTGCATTTATATGCATATTGCCCGTGGCCTTTATTACGGCTCCTACCTTTATAAAGAGACCTGAAATATTGGTGTAATCCTGCTTCTACTAGTAATAATGACCGCCTTTGTGGGCTACGTACTGCCATGAGGCCAAATATCCTTCTGAGGGGCTACAGTTATTACTAACCTGCTTTCAGCAGTCCCCTACATGGGAGACGCCCTAGTTCAATGAATCTGAGGCGGGTTCTCAGTTGATAACGCAACCCTGACCCGGTTCTTTGCTTTTCACTTCCTTCTCCCCTTTGCAGTCGCAGCGGCAACCATCCTTCACCTTCTTTTTCTCCACGAAACAGGATCAAACAACCCCGCTGGTCTAAACTCCGACGCGGATAAAATCTCCTTCCACCCCTACTTCTCGTATAAAGACCTGCTAGGATTTGTTCTCATGCTTATGGCTTTAACCTCTCTGGCACTATTCTCACCCAACCTATTAGGTGACCCAGAGAACTTTACCCCCGCTAACCCTCTTGTTACCCCGCCACATATCAAACCCGAGTGATATTTCTTATTTGCCTATGCCATCTTACGGTCCATCCCAAACAAGCTTGGAGGCGTCCTTGCATTATTATTTTCTATTTTAGTACTTATAGTGGTTCCAATTCTGCACACATCGAAACAGCGCGGACTCACCTTTCGCCCAATCACCCAGTTCCTATTTTGAACCTTAGTGGCAGATATAGTTATCTTGACATGAATTGGAGGCATACCTGTTGAACATCCGTACATCATCATCGGGCAAATTGCATCAGTATTGTACTTCGCACTCTTCCTTGTCCTATCACCAATAGCTGGTTGGCTAGAGAATAAAGTACTAAAATGAGCCTGCACTAGTAGCTTAGTTTTTAAAGCATCGGTCTTGTAATCCGAAGATCGAGGGTTAAAATCCCTCCCAGTGCCCAGAAAAAGGAGATTTTAACCCCCGCCGCTGACTCCCAAAGCCAGAATTCTAAATTAATCCATTTTCTTATGGAATAATATATAATAAAAGATATATATAACATTATTAAGGTATGTACATGCATATGTATTATCACCATTATATTATTTTAACCTAAAAGCAAGTACTAACGTCTTAATTTATTAATGATAAAATATTAAAATTCCACTAAAATTTATTTTAATACTTTCAGATGGCGTATCTAATTGATAAGTCCTCCTCCAATGTTTCTCTATGAATGATCCAACTAACATTTAATATACACATCTTAATGTAATAAGAGACCACCTACTGGTTGATATAATTGCATAATATTCATGATAGAATCAGGGACACAAACAGTGGGGGTGGCCCACCTGAATTTTTACTTGCATATGGCTAAACATCTCATGTACAGTCGGTGTAGACCCACCCTTCACATCTCCTCCTTGCATCCGGCTACTTGTGTAGTTCATATTTATGCGTTACCCAACATGCCGGGCATTCTTTTATATGCATAGGGTTTTCCTTTTTGGTAACCTTTCATCTTGCATTTCAGAGTGCAGGCTCAACACTAAATCAAGGTTGTCCATTTTCTTATGGAATAAATAAAATAAGATAATTAATAAATTACATAAGTCAAGAACCACATATAAATATCTCAGGTGCATACATATTATTCCTTATTCAACTACTCCTTTATATATGCCCCCCTTCCGGCTCGCGCGCGACAAACCCCCCTACCCCCTACGTTCAGGAATTCCTATTATCCTTGACAAACCCCTAAAGCAAGGTGGACTCGAGAACGTGCGGGTTAACAAGTTGAGCTGGGTTAACCACCGGGATGATTTTGTGTATATATACGTGCAAATGAAAATTTTTGTCAATTTTTTGATGGCCTAAAAAACTCGATTAAAAACTGCAAAAAGCTTCTCAATGCTAAAATTTTGAACAAAAAAT